TGGATTGTGAATTCACCACGCGCGGGTTCGATTCCCGTCGTTCGCCCACTCTGAAAGAAAAACGGACAACCTATTTTCTTCCCTATGAGTTCTCGTCTCAATATTCATTGTAGTTCTTAACAGAATATTCGAATTCAAAATTTCTTAATAATGAATGAATCAATGAATGAAAGTGGACGAAATGGAATTGAACCTCCCCTTCTTTATTCTTTTCTGACGGACAAATCGCTCCTGGAAAGAATCCTATCTTTCGTATTCTTGCTATTTTTTTATTCTATTAAATATTAAATTCGAATAAAAAAATAGTAAAGGAGCAATGCACCATGGATGGAATCAAATATGCAGTATTTACAAACAAAAGTATTCGGTTATTCGATCGAGAAAAATCAATATACTTTTAATGTCGAATCAGGATTAACTAGGACAGAAATAAAGCATTGGGTCGAACTCTTCTTTGGTGTCAAGGTAATAGCTATGAATAGTCATCGACTTCCGGGAAAGGGTAAAAGAACAGGACGCATTATGGAACATACAATGCATTACCGACGTATGATCATTACCCTTCAACCGGGTTATTCTATTTTCCCTCTTAGAAAGAGAAATCGAATACAAATAAACAAATATGTTCTATTTCGAGAAGAAAGACCCGCGCTTTCTACTTGTTGCAGAAGAATTATTCTTGTCTCGAAAAAGAAATATGTTACTCCTTAATCAAGATATATATTGTACACCAACTGATAATAATCGTAATCTACACTCCCGAGGACCTTCTAGAAATAGAAGGTTTGGGGGCTAAAGATAGAGACGAGATTGTCAGAAAAGTACACTATCTTTTTTATTAATAATTCGTACACTTTAACAGACTGATTTTTTCTAACTCTCAGAAACTGAAATTTCTACCAGAGTGGTATATCATCCTATTAAAAAGGAAAGATCCACATGTCATGTTTATTCCAGAATTAGGCTTGTCTCGAAGAGTCACTGTTTTACTCATTCAAGACGGCATATATACGATAGAAGAACTGATAATGAATGATCGTAATCTACACTCGCAATGACCTTCTAGAAATAGAAGGTTTGGAAAATGAAGATAGGGACGAAATTGTCAGAAAAATACACGATTTTCTTAATTCGAAAAACAATCAAGAATCGCCGGAATAATTCTACAATAATGAAGGGGAATTCTTGGTAAAACTTGTTCCTACCGACTGAACAAATGATTATTCATGATTTCATACTGGCTTCAAATTAGAGAAATGTTATGGTAAAACTTCGTTTGAAACGATATGGTAGAAAGCAACGTGCGACTTGAAGGACACGATCCGTTGTGGATTTTTACACCCACCACTTTATATAAGAATGAAGGTGCTCGTGGCTCGACATCGGTTGTTCTGTTCCACTGGAACCTCTCCTTTATTTTTTTTTTGGGGGGGGTTGTAATGTAAATAGTCGATGATGAAGCTCGAGTAGAAAGTATTGATTCATTTCTCAGGGGCAAGGATCTAGGGTTAATGCCAATCAATAAATTGGAACAACTTCGTAAGTATATCTTCGATATGGAAATTGAAAAGGTTCCAATCGAAAAGAAAAATTTCTTAGAATTGACAAAACTCTTTCGATACAAAATCTATCACGTGGGAATCAACCGTTTGTATGATTCTTTGATAGAAGATAGAAAGAAATCACAAAAAAAGGCAGGTTGCTGCCATTTTGAAAGGATTAAAAATCACCGAAGTTATGTCTAAACCTAATGATTTAAAACAAAGAAAAGATAAAGGATCCCAGAACAAGGAAACACCCTTTCAATTGTCTCAATAACTAGACCAGAAAAAAATCCAATACAAATAGATTTGTAAACGAGCCAAACAAAAAGGAAAAGGGTTTAAAGACCACTCAAAAAATGAAATGCCTTAAAGATTTTCCTTTGAGCTATTTGAGAGTTATTCAACTTGAGTTATGAGTACGAATGGTTTTTTTGTTTTCAGGAAGGAAGAATAAAAAAGGACTTCAATCATAATCTAATGATCATTTTATAGACCCATTTGCCATTGTTATTATATTATAATACATAATAAAAAAATAGAACTTGGAATCATTTTTTCTCGAGCCGTACGAGGCGAAAACTTCCTATACGTTTCTAGGGGGGGGTATTATTCATCTACATCTATCCCAATGAGCCGTCTATCGAATCGTTGCAATTGATGTTCGATCTCGAAGAGAAGGAAGAGATCTTGGGAAAGTGGGTTTTTATGATCCGATAAAAAATCAAACTCATTTAAATGTTCCTGCTATTCTATATTTCCTTGAAAAGGGTGCTCAACCTACAGAAACGGTTCAGGATATTTTAAAAAAGGCAGAGGTTTTTAAAGAATTTCGCCCTAAATTAAAGGGAATTTCAAATTAAGGAAATACAAAAAGTAGAGAAAATTTCTCTACTTTTTGTATTTCCTCTTTTGTTCTATTCGTACCTATTCATGATTCCATACCGGTTCCAAATTAG